AATAGATTCTCTATTTTTATACCAAATATCTAATATTGATACCAATAAATCAAGTGATTTATTTTTTTTCTAGAAAAAAAAAAATAAAAAAAAAAAGTTTCAGAAAGTCATTTGTAATAAGATAATAGCCGAGTCTTTCACATTCAAACAGATTTCCATACCCACATCTAGATATTTTTTTTGATGAACTCAAATCTAATTAGGTTCTTTCAGTTAGGGGAAAGAGGAGAAAATTTAAGAAATAGAATGATCCAGATTTAGTATGGCTACCAAAAAAATTCAATGTTTGAATTGTAAAGTTCGTTCATACGTCAAGATTTTTTTGATCTTTTGAATTGTTGGAAGAATAAAAATCGTGAATTTTTCTAAGACAGTATTAAGAATTTCATCGAAAACTTACAGCTGCTTGCCAAACAAAGGCTAAGAGAAGAAAGAAAAGAGGTATTACGGGCATAACATCTACGATTGGATTCAAAAAGGCGTAGGCCTCCGGCAATTTGGCGACTAAAAAGGTGCTTGAAAAAAGGGCAGAATTAAAACAAATACAGATCAAATTAAATATATTAAGCATAACAAAAATTGGTGTTCTTGTGGATAATTTCATTTTGATTGAGTTATTAATATATTTTTTATATTTTTTATATAAAGAAAAAAAAATAAAGAAAGATAGTCTAAAAAGACTTTGTTGAACTTACTCAATCAAAAATCCTTTCATTCTCTTATGAGAATTAAAGAAATAATATTTTCATACAATATCTTAATTGAATTCTATGTAATGATCAATAAAGAAAGTCAGTTTGATTTGCTATCTACACGTGTCAAAACTCTAGCACTAATGTAATCTATATTTACTTTGGGCTGAAATTGAATTGACGAACAACCGATAGCAATATTACTCTTTTAGTAGTCTTGAATAAAAATCGAAATGGGGCGTAGCCAAGCGGTAAGGCAACGGGTTTTGGTCCCGCTATTCGGAGGTTCGAATCCTTCCGTCCCAGAGTACAGTCATTACGGAATCAATCTTCTATTGCTTTTGTACACCACTTTCTCTTTCTGTTTAAAAATCCAATATAAAAAAAATATATTGAAACGAAAAGAAGAATTCATTTTTTTTCATCCGTTCAACCGAATAAAAAAAATATATATATTTTTTTTATTTGTGTGTAATACGGGTTAAGTAAGGTAGAACCGTTTTACATTTTACATATATAACATTTACTATGGGATTCATTTGAATGCTGACTGAACCTTTTACGCGTAAATTCACTATTCTATTCATAAGAGAAAGAAAAAGTCTAGATTACGATATACTGAATGAACTATGACTATTCATGATTCCATAATTGAATCAATTACACAAACTCGAGAAATATTATGGTAAAACTTCGTTTAAAACGATGTGGTAGAAAGCAACGTGCGACTTGAATTGAAGGACATGATCTGCTGTGGATTTTTTGATCCGCCACTTTGATTTTTATATAGGCATATAGGTGCTCTTGGCTCGACATTTTGTGTTCTATTTTACTAGAGTCCTACACTTTTTTGGAAGATAAAAACAGAGTACAGGATGGAGCTCGAGGAGAATAGAACGTTTTTAGTCCTTTCGCAGGAGTAAGGATCTAGGGTTAGTGCGAATCAATAAGTTGTTCCAACTTCGTAAGTCTTTTTTTTTTTTTTTTTATTGAAAAAAAGCCCTTTCAAGCAATTTTACAATGGAAAAGGGAATTTTCTTAAAATTGTCAAATTCTTTGAATCAAAAGTCTATCATGCGTGAATCAAGCGTTTGTATGATTTTTTGATAGAAAGAAAAGAAATCATAAACAAAATAAAGGGCTTGTTGCTGCCCCTTTTTTAATAAAACGATTCAAGATCACCGAAGTCATGTCTAAACCCAAAGATCAAAAGTAAGGATAAAGAATCCTGAAACAAGGAAATCCAGTTTTCAACTGTTTGAACAACTAGATCAGAATGAAGAATCAAAATTGATTCTAAAAAATGAGACAAACAAAAAAAGGGTTAGAGACTACTCAATAAAAAAAGTACTTAAGAATTCTCTGTTGAGATATTTGAGAGTTATTTAACTTGAGTTACGAGAGTACGAATGGTACGAATGAATGCTTTTTATGGAAAAAATATTTAGGGTTTCAATACTGGCTAATTTTTTTAATGTTTTTAGTAATTTATTTAATATTTTAATTTGATACCGAGAGTTAACTTCTACTCATTGAATTTTTTTCTCGAGCCGTACGAGGCCAAAGCCTCTTATACGTTTCTAGGGGGGGTATTATTCATATACATCTATACCAATGAGCCGTTTATCGAATCGTTGCAATTGATGTTCGATCCCGAAGAGAAGGAAGAGATCTTCTGAAAGTGGGTTTTTATGATCCGATAACTAATAAAACTTATTTTTATCTTCCTGCTATTCTCGATTTACTTAACAAAGGTGCTCAACCAACAAGAACAGTTCATGATATTTCAAAGAAGGCAGGGATTTTGACGGAATTAAGTCTTAATAAAACGAAATTGAATTAATGAAATATAAAAAAGAGGATGTGAAAGACTCGTATATAGCTTAGTATCAAATTTTATCTACTCTTTTCTTTCCTCCTCTTTCGCTTCCATCATATTTTTTTTTATTTATTAGAATTTCGATTTATTATTCGTACCTTAGTAGAAATACTAAAAAATACCCTGCTAAGAACTACTACCTTTTATAATCATAAACAAATTTATGAAAATAATTTTTGATCTATAAAAATGCTAATTTTTGTATAAATAGAAAATAATACTGTATAGAAAAGAATACTGTATAGAAAAGAATACTGTATAGAAAAGAATATATTAATTAATATATTTTTTTCTAAATATATAAGATTGATATGAATAATGAATAAATTTTTCCTAAAAAATTAAAGGCCATAAAAAATGGGTCTAAAAAAGTATAAAAAGATTTGAGATTATCCTAACTGGCTTAGTTTTCATTCATTGTCTAAACTAACAAACCCAGGGGTTAAGCTTTTTTATTTCTTTTTTCAATTCTTTTTGCTATATTAAAAATTCAAATCATATTGACAACAGTGTATCGACCAAATATAATTCTCGCATAGAGAAATAGATCTATTTATCCGTGACGCACACATGCCTGTATTTTTTTATTTTTATTTTGGTTGTATCTACATATTTTCAGTACTTGCTTTTTTTTTGTTTTTGGTGGGGTTGCTAACTCAACGGTAGAGTACTCGGCTTTTAAGTGCGACTAGCAGTTTTTACACATTTGTATGAAGAAAAGGATTCGTCCAGATCTGCGGTAGAGTTTGTAAGACCACGACTGATCCTGAAAGGAATGAATGGAAAAAATAGCATGTCGTATCAAGGGAGAATTCAGATAATTTTTTTTGTTTCCTGATCGGTACAACCTTGTTTTCGGTGTCGAACAAAAAAAAAGGAATGCCAATTTGGGTCGAGTGAATAAATATAAATGGATGGATAAAAAAATCATTTTTCCTGATTCCAGGAAAAAAAAAGAAACGAGCTTCCATTCGTAATTTGAAAAATTACCCGAGCTAATTAAATGTTAAAAATAGATTAGTGCCTAATATGGGTATGGGAAGGAATTTTTTTCTTGCGTGTTATTATCAATTTTTTCATGAGTCCTAATTATTTTTTCCCTAGTCCGTTTGGGTTAGGTTGGAGATGGATGTGTAAAAGAAGCAGTATATTGATAAAAATATATATATTTCCAAAATCAAAAGAGCGATTAGGTTAAAAAAATAAAGGATTTCTAATCATCTTGTTTTGTTATTCTATAATATAACGAACAGAAACCTATTAAAGATAGCGAATCCGGTTAGCAGTCTAGCTGTTTATGAGGTATCTATTGCTTTCGTAGTCTAATACCCTATATTTGACTGTATCGCACTATGTGTCATTTGAGAACTTAGGAAAATAAAGACTTTACTTTCAGTTCAAATCGAATTTCAATCAAAATGGAGAAATTTCAAGGATATTTAGAGTTCGATAGGGTTCGGCAACAGAGTTTTCTATATCCACTTTTTTTTCGGGAGTATATTTATGTACTTGCTTATGATCATGGTTTAAATAAATTAAATAGAAATTGCTCTATTTTCTTGGAAAATGCGGATTATCACAAAAAATATAGTTCACTGATTGTGAAACGCTTAATTTTGCGAATGTATAAACAGAATCCTTTGATTATTCCCACTAAGGAGTTGAACCAAAATTCCTTTTTTGGGCATACCAATCTTTTCTATTATCAAATGATATCTGTTTTATTTGCGGTGATTGTAGAAATTCCATTTTCCTTAAGATTAGGGTCCTCTTTCGAAAGAAAACAATTACAAAAATCTTATAATTTCAAATCAATTCATTCAATATTTCCGTTTTTAGAAGATAAATTATCACATTTGAATTATGTGTTAGATGTACTAATACCTTACCCCATCCATCTAGAAATCTTGGTTCAAACCCTACGTTACCGGGTAAAAGATGCCTCTTCTTTGCATTTTTTTCGATTCTGTTTATACAAGTATTGCAATTGGAAGAATTTTGATATTAAAAAAAAATCAATTTTGAATCCAAGATTTTTCTTGTTCTTATATAATTCTCATGTATGTGAATACGAATCCATCTTTTTTTTTCTACGCAAGCGGTCTTCTCATTTAAGATCGACATCTTATGAAGGCCTTTTTGACCGAATTTTATTCTATGGAAAAATACAATACTTTTTAAAAGTCTTTGTTAATAATTTTCCGGCGATCCTCGGGTTGCTCAAGGATCCTTTCATACATTATGTTAGATATCACGGAAAATGCACTCTGGCAACAAAGGATACGCCACTTCTGATGAATAAATGGAAATATTATTTTGTTAAGTTATGGCAATGTTATTTTTCCGTATGGTTTCAATCGCAAAAGGTCAAGATAAATCAATTATCTAAAGATAATTTAGAGTTTCTGGGTTATCTGTCAAGTTTGCGA